TCTGAGGAATCGGCCCAGGTCGGCTTACTAATGGGATGCCCTAATGAGTTACAAAAACGCGCCGTAGTCAATGATCCAATCAGAGGAATAATTGGAACGGTTGTCTCGAACTGCTTCATAGCATTATCGATTAGAAATGCATTTTCTAGCATTTGACTCCGCACCACCAAAGTATTTAATCGCCCCCTGGAAAGATAGCCCAGAAAGTCGATATAATCTTTGTATAAGTGGTTTATATGAATCCTTCCGGGTTGAGACCACACGTGAAAATGCCATTGCCATAAATTGACAAGGTAATATTTCCATTTATTCATCAGAAGAGGCATATCTTTTGAAGCCAGAACGGATTTTCCTTGATATCTAACATAATGCATGATAGGATGCTTGAACAACCATAAGTTGTCCTGAAAATCATTAACAAAGACTTGGACAAGATCTTCTACTTTTCCATAAAAAGAAATTCGCTCAAAAAGGAGTCCTGAAGATGTTGATCGTAAATGAGAGGATTGGTTACGGAGAAAAAAGAAGATTGATTCGTATTCATATACATGAGAATTATATAGGAACAAGAAAAATCTTGGATTACTTGTTGAAAAAATGGAATTTGATTTCTTTGGAGTAATAAGACTATTCCAATTAAAATACTCATGAAGAAAGAATCGCAATAAATGTAAAGAAGAGGCATCTTTTACCCAATAGCGAAAGGTTCGAACCAAGATTTCCGGGCGAATGGGGTAAGGTATTAGTACATCTAAGACATAGTGTAAATGTGAGAAATTGTTCTCGAAAAAAGGAAATATTGAATGAATTGATTGGAAATTTTGAGATTTCGCCATTTCTTTCCCTTCTAAGAAAGCTACTAATCGTAGGGAAAAAGGAATTTCCACAATGACTGAAAATCCCTCCGATATCATTTGCGAATAAAATTTATTGTTGTGTCCAATAAACTGATTTGGATTAGAATCCTTAGCATAAATACTCAAATGAATCCGTTGATACGTCCGACTAATTAAACGTTTCACACTGAGTGAACTAGATTTATTGTCATAACCCCCATTTTCCAACGGAATCGTCGATCTATTTAAACCGTGATCATGAGCAAGTGCATAAATATACTCTCGAAAAAGAAGTGGGTATAGGAAGTTGTGTTGCTGAGATCTATCTAGTTCTAAATGGATTTGATATTCTTTCATTTGAAATTAGATTGCAACAAAAGGTAAGGTATTTATTGGATTATCAAATGATACATTGGGTTATCAAATGATACATAGTGCGATACAGTCAAAACAAAGTATTGTAGTAAAAAAAAAATGGATACCTTGGAAACGGGTAAACCCATTACCGGATTCTCGATTTTCTCATTTTTGAATTGGTTTATGTTTGTTATAGTATAAATAGGTGGTTAGAAATCCTTTATTTTTGCAATCCAACCGCTCTTTTGATTTTGGAAAACAAAAAATCTTTATCAATATACTGCTTCTTCTACACATTCATCTCCAACCCATAATAGGGACAAACTCATAGTTAGGACTCATTAAAAAAATCGCTAATCGACTCACGGAAAACCCCTTCCCCGCATTAGGAACTAATATCTTTTTAACGTTTAATTAGATCGGGGAATTGTTCAAATTCAATTCAGAAGAGAAGCTCGTTCCTTTTTATTTCCCGAGAATTGGAACCATAAGGCTCTATCCATTTATTCACTCGACCCAACTTTGAATTCAATTTTTTGTTCTGCGCCAACAATTCAAACCCTATTTTGAAGCCATTGAATCAGAATAAAGTATTCTCAAAATTTTCCATTGATACGACATGCTGGTTTTTCCATTCATTCCTTTCAGGATCAGTCGTGGTCTTACAAACTCTCCCGATGGTATGGACGAATCCTTTATTTCATATAAATGTGTAAAAGATGCTAGCCGCACTTAAAAGCCGAGTACTCTACCGTTGAGTTAGCAACCCGAATAATTCGAATGGGTGGATACAATCGGAATAAAAAAGAAATAAAGGAAAAGAAATGAAATTGCACAACGGAATCAAAATATTGAATTAGCAAGAAATCGACTAACAAAATTTAGAATCGATTGGGAACATAAAAAAAGGACTTCTTGTATAACAGCGAATCCAGCGAACCCATTACTTTAATTTTGAATGAAGTAAAGAAAAAAACCAAACCTCTGTTACGGAGATAAATAGGTACAGAGATAAATGGATCCGTTTATCCTTATCCACGATCGAATTATAGTTGTTCGATACGCTGTTGTCAATATGACGGTGAATGTTGAATATTAATGTTAAGAAAAGACTCTAAAAAAAGAATGAATTAATTAATTTAATTAAAATAAAAAAAAATTATAAAATGAAATAAATAAATAATATAGAAAAGAAATAATTTAGAAATGCTTTTGAAAAAAAAAAAAAGAAATCTCGGGTTGACATTGATTCAATCAATCAATATAAGTAAAATAAACAAGTTGAATCCCTTATTTCGTGATTTGTTAATAGATTTACAACGACAAACTATAAAACGCCCGGTTTCGATTGCGAGTAATGTAAATTTTGATTTCTCGACCCAATTAGTTCGTTGTATTCATTTGATCTTTTTTATATGCATCTTATATCAATAAAATTCTAGCAATAAAATTGATTTTTGTTCTTCTGCTTATTTTTTTTGTCCTTATACTTCCAGAACATGATACTTTATGGGAGCGATATTAAATAGGGATAAAAAATAGGTATGAATAGAACAAAAAAGGGGGGAGTAGTAAAGAAAAAGTTATACAAAACTATATAGGAGTCATCCACACCCTCTTTTTTATTCTATATCCTCGATGCAATTTCGTTTAATTAAGATGAAGTTCCTTAAAAATCCCAGCCTTCTTTGAAATATCATGAACCGTTCCTGTAGGTTGAGCGCCCTTGTCAAGGAAATCTAAAATAGCAGGAATATTTAAATGGGTTTGATTATTTATCGGATCATAAAAACCCACTTTCCGAAGATCTCTTCCCTCTCTTCGGGATCGAGCATCGATTGCAACGATTCGATAAACAGCTCATTGGGATAGATGTAGATGAACAATACCCCCCCTAGAAACGTATAAGAAGTTTTCTCCTCGTACGGCTCGAGAAAAAATGATTATAAATTGTGTGATTTAAGTCCTTCTTTTTCGAAAAAAAAAGCATTCGTACTCTCCTAACTCAAGTTGGATAACTTTTAAATAGCCCAAAAGAAAATCTTTAGGGATTTCTTTTTTTGAGTGGTCTCTAACCCCTTTTTTGTTTGTCTCGTTTCGAATCGATTTTTTGATTCTTAATTCCCATTCTGATCTAATTGTTGAGACAATTGAAAACGGTATTTCCTTGTTCCAGGATCCTTTTTATCTTTGCCTTGAATCATTGGGTTTAGACATTACTTCGGTGATCTTTCGTTTTCAAAAATGGCGGCAACACGCCCCTTTTTGCGATTTTTTTCTATCAAAGAATCATACGAACAATTGATTCCTGCATGATACACTTTTTCATCGAAAGAGTTTTACCAATTCCAACAAATTGTCGTTTTGGATTTCAAAATTGCTCGAATCGGATTCTTTCAATTTATATATCGAAAATATACTTACGAAGTTTGTTACAACTTATTGATTGGTATTAACCCTAGATCCTTGCCCCTGCGAAATGAACAAATACTTTCTACTCAAGCTCCATCATGTCCTATTTACACTACACCCCAACAAAAAACGAGAATTCTAGTAGAACAGAACAAAGTATGTCGAGCCAAGAGCCCATTCATTTCTAGATAATCTACAATCTAAAATGGCGGATGAAAAAAAAAATCCACAGCGGATCGTGTCCTTCAAGTCGCACGTTGCTTTCTACCACATCGTTTCAAACGAAGTTTTACCATAACATTTTTCTAGTTTTGAACCGGTATGTAATTGATTCAATTATGGAATCATGAATAGTCATTGCTTCGGTCAATACCCAGTCCTTTTTCCTTCGATATGAAAGGAATAGTTAGTTAATTTATGAGGAAGAAGCCTCAGTAAGAATTTAATTTCACCCTCTATTTTAATTTTATTGCATGATTTTATTGCATGAATGCAATATTTCTTTTTATTTCTAAATAAAACAAAAAAGAACACGAATAAAAATAAAAAGAAAATAAAGTAAAAAGTAAATAAGAGGATGAAGATATATGAATGGACCCCGTCTCAATTATTAATTATGATTAAATACATTTCCAATTATTAATTAGAGCCAAACATCAAATACCTCCAGCTCAAAGAAAATTCATCCATATGAAACTCGATTGATTATGAGATCTTACATCGCTCACTAACTCGTATGGACCCAACTCCCAATTCATTCTGGGGGATGATTAATCATAAATAAAAATAGGATCCTATTTGATACGGGATGCTAGACTCTTTTGTATAGATAAAAAGCCAAAAGGGTCCAGATTACGTCATTCTTTACTATAATTGTTCTTTTACCCTAAACCGGTCTTAGAAACTTAATTCCATTGATTGAATTCAAACAGTACCACGAATACCCTCTAGTTTCGATTTCAAGAAATGAAATAAAAAATTGGGGCTGTCTTATTAAAAAAAATATATAAGAAAGATAGAGGTTTTCGCATTTCGATTTCGAATGTATCCTTGCAAATTCACGGAGGTAGGGTATGTAAGGATTTTTTAAGCCACTCACTTACATATCAAAGTGAAAGGGAGGGGGAGGGCCCATCCGACTTTTTTTGAATTCAAACTCTTGTGATCTATGCTGCCATCTTACTTGGATCACAAATGGATTCCGTTTTATTTTCGTATTATTTGAACTCGATTCAATTTATGAAAAAACATCTTATTCAGAGAAGAGTTTTGAAAATTCGAAACAAGAAGTCCATTTTATCAAAAATTAGACTCTTAAAAAAATTATACTCTGAAAGAGAGGTTGCTCAAAAAAGTAATTTTGAGTCTGATATTCGGATATATATAAGAGGTCGCTCTGGGACGGAAGGATTCGAACCTCCGAATAGCGGGACCAAAACCCGTTGCCTTACCGCTTGGCCACGCCCCATTTGAATTTCTTTTCTATTCGATACTAATAAACACTAATATTGGTTGTTCGTCAATTCCCGGCCAAATCTCTATGGAATAAATTAGATCCCTTTTTTAAGATTTTGACACAAGTAGATGCAGAATTAAACTCCATTTATTGATCATTACATAGAATTCAATTAAGATATTGTATGAAAGTATGATTTCTTCTATTCTCTTGTGAGAATTGAAGGATTTTTGTTTTGATCGGTTCGGTTCAAAGAAGTATTTTTTTTGTCTACCTTACTTTCTTTTCGTCATTTTTAGCTTATATCAATAACATATTTTTAACTCAATCAAAATACAATTATCTCCAAGAACAAAATGTTTGTTATGCTTAATACCTTTAGTTTGATCTATATCTTTCTTAATTCTGCCCTTTATTCGAGTAGTTTTTTATTCGGCAAATTACCCGAGGCGTACGCTTTTTTGAATCCAATTGTAGATGTTATGCCAGTAATACCTCTTCTCTTTTTTCTCTTAGCCTTTGTTTGGCAAGCTGCTGTAAGTTTTCGATAAGATCGTTAATAGTGTCCGAGAAAAATTCATGATTTATTCAAGCTCGAGAAAAAAAAAAAATTCTAACAATTGATAAGACCAGATGAGTCTTCCAATTTGAATGAACCCTCAAGTAAAACAGTAAAATTCTTGGACAGACACGATAAATTTAGATTTCCCCATTTCACGATTCTGACCCTTTTTTTTTCACTGAAAGACCCTATTAGAGTCCGCCACAATATCGAAGTCGAATTGTGTTAATTTCGAAAAATAAAAACTCTTTTGTATTTCTATCAATTTGAAAAACCGTTTCAGTTCTTGGTGTCAAAATAGGATATGTAGTATAAAAATAGAGAATCTATTCTCTTCCCCCCCCCCCCAAAAAAATTTTGGAGATTGTGTAATGCTTACTCTCAAACTCTTTGTTTACACCGCAGTTATATTCTTTGTTTCTCTCTTCATCTTCGGGTTTCTATCTAATGATCCAGGGCGTAATCCTGGACGTGAAGACTAAAAAATAAGAAATTTTTCTTTACTTTATTCTTAGAAATGTTTTTAGGATTTGATTTTATCTATTCTACATCTTTAACTAGTCAAATAAAAAAAAGCAAAAGGGTTCGCTAAATTCGAATTTGAAAGATACCCAGTCAGCGACGGAAACGGAAAGAGAGGGATTCGAACCCTCGGTACGAATAGCTCGTACAACGGATTAGCAATCCGACACTTTAATCCACTCAGCCATCTCTCCTAATTGAAAAAAAAAAAAAAAAAATAATAATTACTATGTTACATTACACAAAAGATAATGCTTGAAAAAAAGGCCCTTCTTTCCTTTAACTTTATTATATAGCTTATATATTTTTTTATTGTATTTTGTATTGTATTATACAGATGGATACAACTTTTATCAGCAATTCCATTTTTTATTTCTATAAAATTAAAAATTAAAATAAAGAATGGCCTCGAAAGAGATAGCTCGAATCAAAATAGAAAAAAATAAAGAATATCTCTTTACAAAATTACAGAAGGCCGTTTTTTTTTATTTTCACGGCCTGGTCTGGTCAGTACCCAGCCGGGCCTTTTTTTGTTCCAATGAACCATACCGCCAAATCATAGAAAAAACGATTTAGATGGAATCAAAGTGTCATTTCTTATTCTTTATTATTCTTTTGTTTATTCTTTATTATTCTTTTGTTTCTTCTTCTTTTTTTTTTATTTAATTTACTTTTACTGGATACTCGAAAAAAGGGAAAAACAGAACGATGTATTTTTTTTTGCACAATGCATTTTATGTTATGGCTTAAGTTGTTTTGTCGAGCCGTATCTGTCAAAACCCCTTCAAGAACCAAATTTGTTATTTTATTTAGTTATTCAATTTCGTTTTTTATTTTTAAACAAAATAAGTCCTCTTTTCCTAATTTCAATATAGGACTCCTAACAAACACGTCAATACTCTAAGCTCTAATTTGCAGTTCATGATTTTTTTTATTTCTGTCCTATATTGATTACGTCCGATTCCCTTGTTCGACAAAAGTCCCATTTCTATACAATAATCGTATTGTAGCGGGTATAGTTTAGTGGTAAAAGTGCGACTCGTTCTATTAATCCTCTTAATAGTTAAGGGGTTCTTCAGTTTCATTAATATTCTGATCAAAAACTTTATTTCTTAAAAGGATTTCATTTGAATCCTTTACCTCTAAATGAAAGATTCGAGGAAGAATATCCATTCTCGTGATTTGTATCCAAGGGTCAATTAGAAATTTCAAATTTGGATTATGAAATTACGAAACATAATTTTTGTGAATTTGGAATTGGATCAATCTTTCCAATTGAATAAGTATAAGTAAGGGATCCATGGATAAAGATAGAAAAGTCTATTTCCAATCGTAACTAAATCTTCAATTTTTGT